ATTCAATTAACCGATATTCAGAAGCTGAAATTTCACCTCTACCATCAATAGGTTTAGCCAGGGCATTTACAACACGACCCAAATAGGCCTCACTCACGGGTATCTGAGCAATTCTTCCTGTTGCTTTTACAGAACTTCCTTCTTGTATCAGCAAACCATCGCCCATTAATACAACACCGACATTATTTGATTCCAAATTCAGAGCAATGCCTACCGTACCCTCTTCAAATTCTACTAATTCACCCGCCATTACTTCATCAAGACCATGAATACGAGCAATGCCATCGCCTACTTGCAGTACGGTACCGGTATTTACAATCTTTACTTCTCTATTATATTGCTCAATACGTTCACGAATAATATTACTAATTTCGTCGGCTCGAATGGTTACCATGAGTATTTCTTAATTCGTTTTTGAAAAAAAAATAATACCTAGAGTAGAAGGACTAATCAGTTATTTCTTTCATCGCCCCCAAGATGCCAATATTGGCACTGATGGTACGTAAATGTAACTCGTTGGTCAAACAACTACTCAGAGTTCCTAGAGCCCCTTGTAAGGCTTGTTGGAAAACCTGTTGTCGGACTTGATTAATCGCCCTTTGTTGTTCAAAATGAATAGTTTCGTTTTTGTAATTTTCTAGTTGTTCCAAAGTCTTAAAAGTTGAATTAATAAAATTCAACTTTTCTCGCTCTATCTCATAGTATCCATTCACCCGAAACTGATCTGCTTCCATTTCCACTTTTCGTAAGCGCGCCCGGGCTTTTTTCAGCTGTTCAATGGCCCCTTCACGGAGTTCTTCTGAATTTCGAATAGTATTCAAAATCCTCTGTTTTCGATTATCTAATAAATCACTTAATGAAAGTAGATTCTCTTTCCATTCATTTAAAAACTTCCACGATCCCTTCCCGAACCAAACATGAATCTTTCGATTCATTTGGCTCTCACGCTCAATTACTTATGGTAAATTCCCATATCTTTTTTTGAATGTAATGAGCCTATCCTCTACTCTCTCTTCATATTCCAAAATAAAATAAAAATATCGAAACTAATCACTCATCCAAAACCAAAATAGTCGGAGGACTCTTCTGACCAAACAAAAATATGTAATTGTCAGCAAAGTTGTTTCTTTTTTTTTTCAAATCCAAAAAGTTTTTCTTTCTTTATACACTTTTTCTTTCTTTATACACAATACATAGGTCGTCGATTCAGCATTGGATAAAAAGGGAATGAAATCCCCATTTTTCTAATTTTATAATAGGTGGTTCAAAAAATTTTATCCATATGAGTGTTCTATATCGATAAACTATTTATTTTGAAAGCATCTCTATATTACTATTAATATAGTGGTAGAAAGAGTACCATGCTGCGTCTGGACTTCAAGCGATTTAGCTTTAACCATGTTTAATGGTCCCACATTATTGGTTGATAGAGAATCAAAGTAGATTTACCAACGAATCACGAAATGCTATGGTTCTTGCATATGATTTATTAATTCATTCAGAAGTCATTCGTGAGATCATGCACCTTTCTTTCCTAGTTATAACGGAAAAAGTACAGCTGGTTGGATCCAGCCTATTCTTGAAATAAACAACTCGCACACACTCCCTTTCCAAAAAAGATCAATACCCCAAGCACTACACTTAGATTTATTAGATTTGTTGCTAAAATATCGGTATTAAACCCGAAACTCCCGGCGGACGGCCAGTGGCCAAAAGAAACGAAAGAATCGGTTACATTTTTCATATGATCTCCTCTTATAGATAGACTAAAAAAAAAAAGAACAGAGTTCTTTTTGTATAACTTTGCCCCCGTTCTTTTTTTATATAGAAACTTTCCTATTTTTAAATCGAGTCAAAAAAGATTCGATTTAAAAATGGCGAATTACCCCTTTGTTGCAATCCTTCCTAAAAAGGGGGTCCTTGGACTACGCTACGAACGGGAAGGATGAAAGCGAGTCGGTATGCTAATTCCTCACCCGCAAATCAGCCCTTCCCGTGGTTTATTTTCTCAACGAATAAGAAATTGTAGGAATGAAATCTTGATATAATTCAAAAAAGCAAATGACAAGTCCAAGGCAATAAAATAAGAAAAATTTTTATTTTTCATATTTCTAAGATTAAACAAAAGGATTCGCAAATAAAAGTGCTAATGCTACAACCAGGCCATAAATTGTTAAAGCTTCCATAAAAGCTAGACTAAGCAATAAAGTACCTCGTATTTTTCCCTCCGCCTCGGGCTGTCTCGCGATACCTTCTACAGCTTGGCCCGCAGCAGTACCTTGACCAACTCCAGGTCCAATAGAAGCAAGCCCTACAGCCAATCCAGCAGCAATAACGGAAGCGGCAGAAATCAGTGGATTCATGATAAGTTCCTCATACCAAAAAAAATAAATGGTTAATGATACAATCAGCCGATGAATTAGAACTTAATTATTCCATCGCTACGATTCATCCAGTCGAAGTAAAATAGTTACTTCGATATCTCTTTTTTAGTTCCTAT